GTGGCCATCACACGTTGATTTTTCTCTACCAACCATAAAGACATCGGCACCCTCTACTTAATCTTCGGCGCTTGGGCCGGGATAGTGGGCACCGCCCTTAGCCTGCTCATTCGAGCAGAACTTAGCCAGCCTGGCGCCCTATTGGGCGACGACCAAATTTACAATGTAATCGTCACCGCTCACGCCTTCGTAATAATTTTCTTTATGGTTATACCTATCATAATCGGAGGCTTTGGAAACTGGCTCATCCCCCTAATGATCGGGGCCCCTGACATGGCTTTCCCCCGAATAAACAACATAAGCTTCTGACTCCTCCCTCCCTCCTTCCTCCTATTATTAGCGTCTTCAGGCGTGGAGGCCGGAGCAGGTACAGGGTGAACCGTGTACCCCCCTCTATCCGGAAATTTAGGCCACGCAGGTGCCTCAGTCGATTTAACTATTTTCTCTCTACATTTAGCTGGTATTTCTTCTATCTTAGGCGCAATTAACTTTATCACAACAATCATTAACATAAAACCTCCTGCCATCTCTCAGTACCAAACACCCCTATTTGTGTGGGCGGTCTTAATTACCGCTGTTCTTTTGCTTCTCTCACTTCCTGTGCTAGCTGCCGGCATTACTATACTACTCACGGACCGAAACCTTAACACCACCTTCTTTGACCCGGCCGGAGGAGGAGACCCCATCCTTTACCAACACCTCTTCTGATTCTTTGGGCACCCCGAAGTCTACATTCTTATCCTCCCCGGATTCGGCATGATCTCCCATATTGTAGCCTACTACGCCGGTAAACAAGAACCTTTCGGCTATATAGGAATAGTCTGAGCTATAATAGCCATCGGGCTCCTTGGGTTTATCGTTTGAGCTCACCACATGTTCACAGTGGGTATAGACGTGGACACCCGCGCCTATTTTACATCCGCCACCATGATTATCGCCATCCCCACGGGCGTAAAAGTCTTTAGCTGATTAGCAACCCTCCACGGAGGGACAATCAAATGGGAGGCCCCCCTTCTCTGAGCCCTAGGATTTATTTTCCTATTCACTGTGGGAGGCCTAACAGGCATTGTACTGGCCAACTCATCCCTGGACATTGTCCTTCATGACACTTATTACGTAGTAGCACATTTCCATTATGTACTTTCAATAGGAGCCGTTTTCGCTATTGTTGCCGCTTTCGTACACTGGTTCCCTCTATTTACAGGGTACACTTTACACTCCGTCTGAACAAAAATTCATTTTATAGTTATATTTATCGGAGTAAACCTAACCTTCTTCCCACAACATTTCCTCGGCCTAGCCGGCATGCCCCGCCGGTACTCAGACTACCCAGACGCCTACACCCTGTGAAATACAGTGTCTTCCATCGGGTCCCTAGTTTCTCTAGTCGCCGTCATTATATCCCTGTTTATTATCTGGGAAGCATTCGCCGCTAAACGTGAAGTGTCCTCCGTAGAACTCACCACAACTAATGTAGAGTGACTCCACGGCTGCCCCCCGCCATACCACACATTTGAGGAGCCTGCATTTGTACAAATTCATTACAACTAACGAGAAAGGGAGGAGTTGAACCCCCATAAATTGGTTTCAAGCCAACCACATGGCCGTTCTGTCACTTTCTTAAAGACTCTAGTAAAATTTTATTACACGGCCTTGTCAGGGCCAAGTTGTGAGCTGACCCCTCACGTGTCTTATTATGGCCTTTCCCTCCCAGCTCGGTTTCCAAGATGCTGCTTCTCCTGTGATAGAAGAACTTCTTCACTTTCATGACCACGCTTTAATAATTGTTTTTATAATTAGCACCCTAGTTCTTTATTTCATCATCGCGCTAGTTACTTCTAGTTTAACTAATAAGTTTATCCTAGACTCCCAAGAGGTCGAAATTATATGAACTGTACTCCCAGCAATTATTCTTATTCTAATCGCTCTTCCTTCCCTACGCATTCTTTATCTTATAGACGAAATTAATGACCCTCACCTAACCATCAAGGCCATAGGACATCAGTGGTACTGAAGCTACGAATATACTGACTACGAAAGCCTTGAATTCGACTCTTACATAATCCCCACACAAGACCTATCCCCCGGACAATTTCGTCTCCTAGAAGCAGACCACCGAATAATCACCCCTGTTGAGTCCCCCATCCGAGTTCTGGTCTCTGCCGAGGACGTCTTACACTCCTGAGCAGTCCCCTCCTTGGGCGTAAAAATAGATGCAGTGCCAGGCCGACTAAACCAGACAGCCTTCATCACATCCCGCCCTGGCGTCTTCTACGGGCAATGCTCAGAAATCTGCGGTGCAAACCACAGCTTTATGCCCATTGTAGTTGAAGCAGTCCCGCTCCAACAATTTGAAGACTGATCCACCCTAATACTCCAAGATGCCTCGCTAAGAAGCTAAACTGGGCCTAGCGTTAGCCTTTTAAGCTAAAGATTGGTGACTCCCAACCACCCTTAACGGCATGCCCCAAAATTTCCATGCCAGTTGTTTTGCAATACTTATCCTTAGTCTTATACTGTACTTTAGCACGGGCCACGCCAAAATTATGGGTCACACAACCTCCCCTAAGCCTTCCCCTTGACCAACAAAATTTCTTAGCTGACAAAAATGAACCTGACCTTGATCCTAGGCCTTTTTGACCAGTTTTTTTCTCCTTACTTTCTAGGCGTACCCCTTCTAGCAATTGCTATCGCTGCCCCTTGAGTGTTGTTCCCAAAACCCTCTAATCGCGTGATCCACGGCCGATCCCTCACAGCCCAAAATTCTTTTATCTTGAACTTTTCAAAACAAATTCTTCTACCCCTGAACGTAGGGGCTCACAAATGAGCGCTACTGCTCACAGTACTAATGATTAATCTTATTACGCTAAATTTACTTGGGCTTCTCCCTTACACCTTCACCCCAACTACCCAACTGCCCCTTAATATGGGGTTCGCCATCCCTTTATGGTTAGCCACAGTCGTTATCGGCCTCCGGAACCAACCAACAATTGCATTAGGCCACCTCCTACCAGAAGGCACCCCTACCCCTTTGATCCCTGTCTTGATCATTATTGAAACAATTAGCCTATTTGTCCGACCATTCGCCTTAGGCGTACGACTAACAGCAAACCTAGCAGCCGGCCACCTCTTAATCCAGCTCCTGTCATCCGCCACTCTTTTCCTAATTGACCAAATATGGCCCGTAGCGATCCTAACCGGCCTAGTAATAGCACTCCTGACTCTTCTTGAGCTAGCAGTAGCCGCCATCCAAGCCTACGTATTTGTGCTCCTTCTCTCCCTCTACCTGCAAGAAAACACCTAAACACTGCCTGAAGCCGCCCCTCCCAAACAAATAAATAATGGCCCACCAAGCACACGCATACCACATAGTTGACCCCAGCCCTTGACCGTTAACAGGCGCAATCGCCGCCCTACTAATAACATCAGGCCTTGCAGTCTGATTTCACCAACACTCCACCACTCTCATAACCCTCGGCCTAATCCTCCTAATCCTTACAATGTACCAGTGGTGACGAGACATTGTCCGAGAAGGCACTTTTCAAGGCCACCATACACCCCCCGTACAAAAGGGCTTACGATATGGCATAGTCTTGTTTATTACCTCAGAGGTCTTCTTCTTCTTAGGGTTTTTTTGGGCCTTTTATCACGCCAGCCTCGCCCCCACCCCTGAGTTGGGGGGCTGCTGACCCCCAACTGGTATTTTCACCCTGGACCCCCTAGAAGTCCCTCTACTTAATACGGCAGTGCTGCTTGCCTCTGGGGTAACAGTCACCTGGGCGCATCACAGCATAATAGAAGGTAACCGCAAACAAGCAGTTCACTCCTTAACCCTAACAATCATCCTCGGATTCTATTTTACATTTCTCCAAGCATTAGAATATGTTGATGCCCCCTTTACAATCAGCGACGGGGTTTATGGCGCCACCTTCTTTGTAGCAACCGGCTTCCACGGGCTTCATGTTATTATTGGGTCAACCTTCTTGGCAATTTGCCTTCTCCGCCAAATTAAACATCACTTTACGTCTGAGCACCACTTCGGATTTGAAGCAGCCGCCTGATACTGACACTTCGTGGACGTTGTTTGACTATTCCTTTACGTCTCTATCTACTGATGAGGCTCGTAATCTTTATAGTACCAACTAGTACAAGTGACTTCCAATCACCCAGTCTTGGTTAAAGCCCAAGTAAAGATAATGAATTTAGTCATAACCATCCTTGCAATCACTAGCCTCCTCTCTGTCATTCTCGCTCTCGTATCATTTTGCCTCCCTCAAATATCGCCAGACTATGAAAAGCTCTCCCCCTACGAATGCGGCTTCGACCCCTTAGGGTCCGCCCGTCTCCCCTTTTCCCTTCGATTTTTCCTCATCGCTATTCTCTTTCTCCTTTTTGACCTAGAAATTGCACTTCTCCTTCCATTACCCTGAGGAGACCAACTGGCCTCCCCCCTTGCATCTTTTTCGTGAGCAGCCACACTTTTAGCTCTCCTAACCCTTGGACTGATTTACGAGTGATCACAAGACGGTCTAGAGTGAGCTGAGTAGGTAATTAGTTTAATAAAAACATTTGGTTTCGACCCAAAAGCTTATGGTTTAAGTCCTTAATTGCCTAATGACCCCCGTCCAATTTACCTTCTCTTCAGCATTCATTCTAGGCCTGACAGGCCTCGTATTCCATCGAACACACCTCCTGTCAGCACTTTTATGTCTTGAAGGCATAATGCTCTCCCTGTACCTGGCTTTCTCTATCTGAAGCTTAAGCATGGGGTCCACCAGCTCTTCTGCTTTGCCTCTCTTTCTTTTAGCTATCTCAGCTTGTGAAGCAAGCGCAGGTCTCGCCCTTTTAGTAGCCACAGCCCGAACACACGGCACCGACCGCCTACAAAGCCTTAACCTCTTACAATGCTAAAGATCCTTATCCCAACCCTTATGCTAATCCCCACAGCCTGATTCGCCCCTCCCAAATGGCTGTGGCCCCTAACTCTCATGAGTAGCCTACTGATTGCAGTAACTAGCTTCTCCTGATTCAAAAGCACCTCAGAGGTCGGTTGAACAACCTTAAACTCTTATATAGCTACAGACCCCCTATCAACCCCCTTGCTCGCACTCACATGCTGGCTTTTACCCCTTATAATTCTTGCAAGCCAACACCACATAAGTAATGAGCCCCTCAATCGCCAACGAACATATCTTACCCTCCTAACCTCATTACAATTTTTTCTTATCTTAGCCTTCAGCGCCACGGAACTCATCATATTTTACGTAATATTTGAGGCTACGTTACTTCCCACACTAATAATCATCACCCGTTGAGGGAATCAAGCAGAACGCTTAAACGCAGGTATATACTTCTTATTTTATACATTAGCAAGCTCCCTCCCGCTTCTTGTTGCACTCCTGATTCTCCAAAATACTAGCGGGACACTCTCCCTTTTAACCTTGCAGTACATAAGCCCGATAAGCCTAACAACACACGCAGACAAACTATGGTGAGTCGGCTGCCTTCTCGCATTTTTAGTAAAAATACCACTTTATGGCGTTCATCTATGACTTCCCAAAGCCCATGTTGAAGCCCCCATCGCAGGCTCAATAATTCTTGCTGCCGTACTACTAAAGCTAGGGGGCTTCGGTATAATACGAATAATGTTAGTGCTTGAGCCCCTCACAAAGGAAATGCTCTACCCCTTTATCGTGTTCGCACTTTGAGGCATTGTAATGGCAGGCTCAATTTGTCTCCGCCAAACAGACCTAAAATCATTAATCGCTTACTCCTCAGTTAGCCACATAGGACTTGTAGTGGCAGGGATTCTCGTACAAACCCCCTGGGGGTTTGCAGGAGCACTAATTCTTATGATTGCCCATGGCCTAACATCCTCCGCCCTTTTCTGCTTAGCAAACACTAACTACGAACGTATCCACAGCCGAAGCATTCTTCTAGCCCGGGGCCTTCAGGTGGTCCTACCTTTAATAACCACGTGGTGGTTCTTCGCTAGCATAGCTAACTTGGCCCTTCCTCCCCTCCCCAACCTTATGGGGGAACTAATAATCATCACCTCCCTTATTGGCTGGTCCTATTGAACCTTAGCCCTCACAGGAACTGGGATGCTTATTACTGCCAGCTACTCAATGTATATGTTTATTACAACCCAACGGGGGCCTCTGCCTAGTCACTTAGTTGCCTTAGACCCCTCCCACACCCGGGAACACCTAATTATGGCCCTGCACCTCCTCCCCCTTATTTTACTTATCCTTAACCCTCAACTAATCTCAGGGTGGGTTAACTGTAGGTGTCGTTTAAAAAAGACATTAGATTGTGATTCTAAAAATAAGGGTTAAAGCCCCTTTACCCACCGAGAGGGGCTGATAGCAACGAGGACTGCTAATCTCCGTCTCCTCAGTTAAACTCCGAGGCCCACTCGGCACCGCTTCTGAAGGATAACAGCACATCCGTTGGTCTTAGGAGCCAAAAACTCTTGGTGCAAATCCAAGCAGTAGCTATGATTATCCCAACATCAGTTATGACCACCAGTATAATCATGATAATAATCCTCTTAGCTTTACCCGTAATTACTACTTTATTTTCTTCCCCTTTAAAACCATCTTGAGCTACAACACACGTAAAACCCGCAGTCAAAGCAGCTTTCTTTGTGAGCTTATTCCCGCTATGAATTTTCCTCGACTCAGGCTCGGAACAAGTCATTTCCACATGAGCTTTTTCAATTACTACAACATTTAACGTAAACATAAGCTTCTTATTTGACCACTATGCCCTTATCTTTATCCCTGTAGCTTTACTAGTAACCTGATCCATCCTAGAATTTGCTACCTGATACATACAACACGACCCCGACATAAACCGATTCTTTAAATACCTGCTAATCTTCCTCATCGCAATAATTACCCTGGTTACAGCTAATAACCTTTTTCAGTTTCTCATCGGCTGAGAGGGAGTGGGCATTATATCCTTTCTTCTTATCGGTTGGTGGTCAGGGCGAGCCGACGCCAACACAGCCGCCCTTCAAGCAATTGTTTACAACCGAATCGGGGACATAGGACTAATTTTTGCCATCGCCTGAATAGCCACAACCCAAAACTCCTGAGATATAGAACAGATTTTCATTACAGCAAAGTATGTCAACGTAACTCCTCCTGTGTTAGGACTAATTATTGCCGCTGCTGGTAAATCCGCCCAATTCGGCCTACACCCCTGACTCCCGTCTGCCATAGAAGGCCCAACACCAGTCTCCGCTCTCCTCCATTCCAGCACAATGGTGGTTGCCGGTGTTTTTCTTCTTATTCGTATGAGCCCCCTACTCGAGAAAAGTCCCCTTGGTCTTACCCTCTGCCTATGCCTGGGGGCTCTCACAGCCGCGTTTACTGCCTGCTGCGCTTTGACCCAAAATGACATCAAAAAGGTTATTGCATTCTCTACCTCCAGCCAGCTCGGTCTTATGATGGTCACCATCGGTCTTAACCAACCACAACTTGCCTTCCTTCACATCTGCATGCATGCATTTTTTAAAGCCATGCTTTTCCTCTGCTCCGGATCAATTATTCATAGCCTAAGCGGAGAACAAGACATCCGAAAGATGGGGGCCATTCAACGCCAGACTCCCTGGACCTCTTCCTGCTTTACTATCGGGACTCTCGCCCTAACCGGCATGCCTTTCCTCGCCGGCTTCTACTCTAAAGACGCCATTATCGAAGCGATAAACACCTCCTACCTAAACACTTGGGCACTGATACTTACCCTCATCGCCACAGCTTTTACAGCCGTTTACAGCACCCGTCTAATGTACTTCGTAGTTATAACCCACCCCCGGTCCCTAGCTATCTCCCCCATCGAAGAAGTAAACCCCCAAGTTATTAATCCCCTTAAACGACTCGCATGAGGAAGTATCCTCGCAGGCCTATGTATCACCTTAAGTGTCACCCCCCTTAAGACCCCTGTAATGTCTATACCCCCTATACTTAAACTAGCCGCCCTCATCGTCACAATCCTAGGACTCCTTATTGCAATATGACTAATTACCCCCTCAGGCGCACGCACGCAGACCACCCTTTCCCCCACTCTCCACCGCTTCACTAGTATACTTGGATTCTACCCCACCCTCATCCACCGAGCTGCCCCCAAACTGTCCCTGTCGCTAGGTCAAACAGCCGCTGACCAAGCAATTGACCAAAACTGACTGGAGGCAGTCGGACCAAAAGCCACCGCAACTCTCAACAAGCCCCTTATCACCACCACAAGCAACATACAACAGGGCCGTATAAAAACACACCTCGTCCTCTTTATACTGAGCCTCGCCCTTGTATTCGCAACAATTATCTATTACAGAGCCCTATTGGGTAGAAAAAACCGGGCTCTGCCCCACCACAACACACACAGGCCTCCTCAAAGCCCTCCTATAGCTCATAGCACCCCGGGCCGTCCCTTAACTTTAATGGCAAGCCTCCGAAAAACACACCCCCTCCTAAAAATCGCTAACCACGCCCTAGTTGACCTACCCGCCCCCTCAAACATCTCAGTGTGGTGGAACTTTGGCTCTCTCCTAGGGCTATGCTTAATCGCCCAAATCCTGACGGGCCTCTTTTTAGCAATGCACTACACCGCCGACATCAACACTGCCTTCTCTTCTGTGGCCCACATCACCCGAGATGTCAATTACGGGTGACTAATCCGAGACATACACGCCAACGGCGCATCTTTCTTCTTCATCTGCATTTATATACACATCGGTCGTGGGCTCTACTACGGCTCTTACCTATACAAAGAGACCTGAAACGTCGGGGTAGTCCTGTTACTTCTTGTTATAATAACTGCTTTCGTCGGATACGTCCTCCCCTGAGGACAAATATCATTTTGAGGCGCAACTGTAATTACTAATCTTCTTTCAGCAGTACCCTATGTGGGTAACGCCCTTGTACAGTGAATTTGAGGGGGCTTCTCAGTAGACAACGCTACCCTCACCCGCTTCTTTGCCTTCCATTTCCTTTTCCCCTTCGTAATTGCAGGCGCTACTATAGTCCACCTGTTGTTTCTTCACCAAACAGGGTCAAATAACCCCTTGGGGCTTAACTCAGCTGGAGATAAGATCCCCTTCCACCCCTACTTTTCTTACAAAGACCTTTTAGGGTTCGTAGCCCTCCTGGTTGCACTCGCCACAATTGCACTTTTTACCCCTAACCTCCTGGGAGACCCCGACAATTTTACCCCTGCTAACCCCCTTGTGACTCCCCCTCATATCAAGCCTGAATGATACTTCTTATTTGCTTACGCAATTTTACGCTCTATCCCCGACAAACTTGGAGGCGTACTAGCCCTCCTTGCCTCCATTCTAGTGCTCCTGGTTGTTCCTTTTTTACATACGTGTAAACTACGCAGCCTGACTTTTCGCCCTCTCTCCCAACTCCTCTTCTGAACCCTAGTCGCAAATGTTGCTATTCTTACCTGAATTGGGGGCATGCCCGTCGAAGACCCCTACATCATTATCGGCCAAATCGCATCCGCCTCATACTTCTCTATCTTCCTCATCTTATTCCCCCTTGCAGGCTGACTAGAAAACAAGGCCCTAGGCTTGACATGCATTAGTAGCTCAGCGCCAGAGCGCCGGTCTTGTAAACCGGAGGCCGGAGGTTGAACCCCTCCCTACCGCTGCCCCCCCCCCCCCACTTTTTTACTCACCCACACCTTTATTCAATATATGCCGCCCCTATACAATGATACAAATTTATGCGCACCCTCAACTGGCCTCCCGGGGCAGAACAACAGATAAACTTACACATATACCCCTTATTGTAGTTCTCAAGAGTCCCCCAGCGCCTGAGCCCTTATTCTCACCTACATACCTCCCCTTTTAATGGGCCGCACCGGCCCCCGGCTACTGCCCCGAGACACCTCCAAAGCAACATAAAGAGCCACCAGCAGCACCCACGCACAAATAACTAAACACATACCTCCGCTCCCGTACGCTTCTGACACCCCCTCAGTCTCTCCTTGCACTACATTTGTCTCTGCCTCCTCCCCCACAAACCATCAAAACAGGGGGGCATCGTAACTTCACTGAAACAACGCCGCCCCCGACACCACCCCGAAGTAGCCCACTATACACTTAAGAACCGACCCCTCTGACAAACCTGTTGGATGCACCTCAGCACATAAAGCTGCTGAATAAGCAAACACAACCAGCATTCCCCCAAGATAAATTAAGAATAACACTAAGCATAAAAAAGTACCCCCCACGCACATGATAAACCCACACCCCGCTGCTGCAACCATAACCACCCCCAATGCCGCATAAAAAGGGGAAGGGTTAGCAGCAACCACCACTATCCCAACCACCACGCCCAACATAAGTAAATACCCACAGTATAACATAATTCTTGCCAGGGTTTTAACCAGGACTAAAGACATGAAAAGCCATCGTTGTCGTTCAACTACAAGAACTCCTTACACACTGGGGCCATTATCACCCCCCCCCACATTCAAAGAGAAGAGATTTTAACTCCCGCCGCTAACTCCCAAAGCTAGGGTTCTAAACTAAACTACTCTGTGGCCCTAATGTACGTAACGCAGGTATGTATGTATTATCACCATTCACCTATATTAACCATTTAACAGTAATTCATGAGCAATACTTGATTAACTAACAAATATTGACTTCCCTCAAACTTACAACAGAATGAACGATAAATATACATTAAGCATTTAAGAAAACTCCACTCGCCTAAATCAAGAACAGACGAAATATTAAGAGCGAGTACTTTAAATCATAAGTTAAGTTGTAGCTTAACTTAATACCTCGTTAACTCTCACATTTTGAGCGCAGTAAGAGCCGACCTACAAGCACATATCTTAAGGTCAACGGTTATTGAGGGTGAGGGACAATTAACCTAGAGTGACGCACTGTGAACTATTCCTAGCATTTGGCTCCTACTTCAGGAACATAAGTGGGATCATTCCCCACACGTCCATCAACGCTTACATATCTCATGTTTTTAACAGCGTGGCACTCGTTACTCAGCAAGCCGGGCGCTCACTCCAGCGAGCCAGGGGTTCTCTTTTTTTTTTTCTTTTCACTTGGCTTTTCAGAGTGCGCACGGTTTTAACAGACAAGGGGGAGCATATTGTAATTGCTCCGCAAATTTTGTCTGCGTCATATTAAGGATATTTCATTTTTTTTTTGCTTTTTTTTTTCTAAAAGCATAAGGGTCATAAAGTCTCCCCTAGATCTTATGCGATAAATTATAAATGTTTTCATCGGAAACCCCCCCCCCCCCCCCCCACACCCCCCCTTCCCCAACAAAACCCCGCCAGTTTTCACCACTTTAAACCAATTTCCTCTGGTTTTTAACGGCCCCCCCCCCCCCCCCCCAACAAAAACCCCCCCCCCCCCACTTTTTTACTCACCCACACCTTTATTCAATATATGCCGCCCCTATACCATCCCCCCCCCCCCCCCCCCCCCCCCCCCCCCCCCCCCCCCCCCCCCCCCCCCCCCCCCCCCCCCCCCCCCCCCCCCCCCCCCCCCCCCCCCCCCCCCTCAGGGGGGGGGGGGGGGGGGGGGGTCTACAGCGACTATTTTTAACTGGTTTTTATCGCCCCCCCCCCCACGACCCCAACAAAAACCCCCCCCCCCACTTTTTTACTCACCCACACCTTTATTCAATATATGCCGCCCCTATACAATGATACAAATTTATGCGCACCCTCCTCAACTGCCCCCCCCAACGGGGCAGAACAGCATGGTTAAACGCCTCACACAATTTATGCATATATAAGTCCATCTGACCACACAAATATGTACTCATACCCAATGTACCACAAGCACAAACCAACCCCCCCCCCCCACATCATAAGGATGGGCCAGTAAGAAACGAACATATCGCTAGCGTGGTTTATTCAAAACGTAACACTGAAAATGTTAAAATGGGCCTTAAAAAGCTCCGCAAGCACAAAGGCTTGGTCCTGACTTTATTATCAGCTCTAGCCAAACTTACACATGCAAGTATCCGCCCCCCTGTGAGAATGCCCTCAGTTCCCTGCCTGGGAACAAGGAGCTGGTATCAGGCACAATTTCAGCCCACGACACCTTGTTTAGCCACACCCCCAAGGGAACTCAGCAGTGATAGATTTTAAGCCATAAGTGAAAACTTGACTTAGTAAAAGCTAAGAGGGCCGGTAAAACTCGTGCCAGCCACCGCGGTTATACGAGAGGCCCAAGTTGACAATCTACGGCGTAAAGAGTGGTTAAGGAAATATAACTACTAAAGCCGAATGTTTTAAAAGCTGTTATACGCCCCCAAAAACGAGAAGCCCAACCACGAAAGTTGCTTTACTAACCCCTGAACCCACGAAAGCTAGGGAACAAACTGGGATTAGAGACCCCACTATGCCTAGCCGTAAACATTGATAGATTAATACAACCCCTATCCGCCCGGGAACTACGAGCACCAGCTTAAAACCCAAAGGACTTGGCGGTGCTTTAGATCCTACTAGAGGAGCCTGTTCTAGAACCGATACCCCCCGTTCAACCTCACCTTTCCTTGTTTTTCCCGCCTATATACCGCCGTCGTCAGCCCACCCTATGAAGGACTAAAAGTAGGCTAAATTGGCACAGCCCAGAACGTCAGGCCGAGGTGTAGCGTATGGAAGGGGAAGAAATGGGCTACATTCCCTATACTAGGGTACACGAATGGTGTGCTGAAACGCACATCTTGAAGGAGGATTTAGCAGTAAGCAGGAAGTAGAGCGTCCTGCTGAAACTGGCTCTGAAGCGCGCACATACCGCCCGTCACTCTCCCCAAAAAATATCCCCTAATTATTTAAAACCTTAGAGCAATAAAGGGGAGGCAAGTCGTAACATGGTAAGTGTACCGGAAGGTGCACTTGGATTAATAATCAAGGTATAGCTAAGTTAGAAAAGCCTCTCCCTTACACCGAGAAGTCCTCCGTGCAAATCGGATTGCCCTGACGCCGAACAGCTAGCCCACCTGAACAACTTCAACACCCCAATATTAATACCCCTAAATATACAACCTTGTACAAGACAAATCATTTTACCCCCTTAGTATGGGAGACAGAAAAGGGATTTAGGCGCAATAGAAAAAGTACCGCAAGGGAACGCTGAAAGAGAAATGAAACAACCCAGTAAAGCACTATAAAGCAGAGCTAAACCCTCGTACCTTTTGCATCATGATTTAGCCAGTGATCCCCAAGCAAAAAGATTTTTAGTTTGTTAACCCGAAACTAAGGGAGCTACTCCAAGACAGCCTAATAATAGGGCACACCCGTCTCTGTTGCAAAAGAGTGGGGCGAGCTTTGAGTAGAGGTGACAAACCTACCGAACTTAGTTATAGCTGGTTCCCCAAGAAACGAATAGAAGTTCAGCCTCCCGGGTTCTCCCTTCACCTCAGTGTACACACACCCCTGATGTCTTAAGAAACCGTGAGAGTTATTCAAAGGGGGTACAGCCCCTTTGAAACAAGACACAACTTTCCCAGGTGGGTAAAGATCACAATACACAAGGTAAGCAACTCTCGTGGGCCCGAAAGCAGCCACCCCCTGAAGAAAGCGTCTAAGCTCGGAACAATCTTACCCCTCCCCCAATCCTGATCATTTTATCTTATCCCCCTAAACTTATTGGGCCATCCCATGCCCCCATGGGAGTGACCATGCTAATATGAGTAATAAGAAGGCACAGGCTTTCTCCCCGCACGCATGTAAATCGGAATGGACCCCCCACCGAATATTAACGGCCCCAAACACAGAGGGCAATGGATGATAAACGAAACAACAAGAAAATCCCCCAGCAGATAACCGTTAGCCCAACACAGGTGTGCCCCTAGGGAAAAACTAAAAGGGGGAGAAGGAACTCGGCAAACACATAAAGCCTCGCCTGTTTACCAAAAACATCGCCTCTTGCAAATAATGAATAAGAGGTCCCGCCTGCCCTGTGACTATAAGTTTAACGGCCGCGGTATTTTGACCGCGCGAAGGTAGCGCAATCACTTGTCTCTTAAATGGAGACCTGTATGAATGGCACAACGAGGGCTTAGCTGTCTCCTCCCCTAAGTTAATGAAATTGATCTCCCCGTGCAGAAGCGGGGATAAACACATAAGACGAGAAGACCCTATGAAGCTTTAGACGTAAGGTAGCCCTAAATACAATGACTCCCCTGACAAGGGGGCAAACCAAAAGGCCCCCTACCCCGATGTCTTTGGTTGGGGCGACCGCGGGGAAAGAAAAAACCCCCACGTGGAACGGGAGTACAACTCCTTAAACTAAGAGCCCCAGCTCTAAGAAACAAAATTTTTGACCTACAGATCCGGCAGTGCCGATCAACGGACCGAGTTACTCTAGGGATAACAGCGCAATCCCCTTTTAGAGACCATATCAACAAGGGGGTTTACGACCTCGATGTTGGATCAGGACATCCTACTGGTGCAGCAGCTATTAAGGGTTCGTTTGTTCAACGATTAAAGTCCTACGTGATCTGAGTTCAGACCGGAGCAATCCAGGTCAGTTTCTATCTATGACATATTCTTCTCTAGTACGAAAGGACCGAAAAGAAGGGGTCACTATATTTTATACACCCTGCCTCTACCTAATGAAAACAACTAAAATAGACAAGGAGGTATGCCTTCCCTGCCAGAGAAAATGGCACGTTGGGGTGGCAGAGCCCGGCAAATGCAAAAGACCTAAGCCCTTTCCACAGAGGTTCAAGTCCTCTCCTTAACTATGCTATCAACGCTTATAACACAAATTGTTAACCCGTTAGCCTTTATTATTCCCGTCTTACTAGCTGTAGCATTCCTCACATTACTTGAACGAAAAGTACTCGGCTATATGCAACTGCGAAAAGGGCCTAATATTGTTGGGCCCTACGGCCTGCTCCAACCAATTGCAGACGGCCTCAAGTTATTCACCAAAGAGCCCGTTCGACCCTCTACTTCTTCCCCTCTCTTATTTTTATTTGCCCCAATTTTAGCGCTTACTTTAGCCCTCACACTCTGAGCCCCCCTACCCCTGCCCCACCCCCTTGTAGACCTAAACCTAGGGGTTCTATTTGTACTAGCCCTGTCCAGCCTAGCAGTCTATTCTATTCTAGGCTCAGGATGAGCATCTAACTCAAAATATGCCCTTGTTGGCGCCCTACGCGCCGTCGCCCAAACCATCTCCTACGAAGTAAGCCTTGGCCTAATCCTACTCAGTGTCATCATCTTTGCAGGAGGTTTTACACTACACACCTTTAACGTCGCGCAAGAAAGTGTCTGACTAGTATTACCTGCTTGACCATTAGCCGCAATATGGTACATCTCCACCCTCGCAGAAACAAACCGAGCCCCCTTCGACCTCACAGAGGGAGAGTCTGAGCTAGTCTCAGGCTTCAACGTAGAGTACGCAGGAGGCCCCTTCGCCCTATTTTTTCTGGCCGAATACTCCAATATTTTGTTAATAAACACGCTCTCTACAATCCTATTTTTGGGGGCCTCACATGTTCCCTCTTTACCTATACTAACCACCACAAACCTTATACTAAAAGCCGCCCTTCTATCAGCTATATTCCTTTGAGTACGAGCATCTTACCCTCGCTTCCGGTATGACCAGCTTATACACCTAATCTGAAAAAACTTCCTCCCCCTAACCCTAGCACTAGTTATTTGACACCTCGCCCTCCCAATCGCGTTTATAGGCCTCCCCCCTCAATTCTAACCCCGGAGTTGTGCCTGAAACAAAGGGTCACTTTGATAGAGTGAATCATGAGGGATAAAACCCCTCCACCTCCTTAGAAAGTGGGGATTTGAACCCAACCTGAAGAGATCAAAACTCTTTGTGCTTCCATCTACACTACAATCTAGTAAGATCAGCTAAATAAGCTTTTGGGCCCATACCCCAAACATGTGGGTTAAAGCCCTTCTTTTACTAATGAGCCCATATGTCTTAGCCCTTCTATTATTTAGCCTCGGCCTAGGGACCACAATAACCTTCGCAAGCTCCCACTGATTACTGGCGTGAATCGGACTAGAAATTAATACCCTCGCAATTATCCCCCTAATAGCACAAAATCATCACCCCCGAGCAGTGGAAGCAACCACCAAGTATTTCCTAATCCAAGCTACAGCCGCCGCAGTGCTACTTTTTGCAGGCACAACAAATGCCTGACTCACCGGCCAATGGGAAATTCAACAGGACGCCCACCCCCTCCCTGTCGCTATTATTACCCTCGCCCTAGCCCTCAAATTAGGACTCGCCCCCCTCCATTCTTGAGTGCCAGAGGTATTTCAAGGCTTAGACCTAACTACAGGACTAATTTTGGCCACCTGACAAAAACTAGCCCCTCTTGCTCTGCTCCTCCAAATCCACCCCTCAAGCTCCTACCTTCTTATTTTGCTAGGTCTAACATCTACCCTTATCGGAGGCTGAGGGGGCCTAAACCAAACTCAACTCCGTAAAATCCTCGCCTACTCCTCCACCGCTCAGCTAGGCTGAATGGTCCTAGTGTTACAATTTTCCCCCTCTTTGACCACCCTCGCTGTGTCAGTATATGTCGCCACTACAGCCGCAACATTCCTAACTCTAAAACTAGCTAAAGCCACAAACATTAATATACTAGCCATCTCCTGAGCAAAAGCACCCGCCCTCGTTGCTCTTACTCCCCTTGTGCTTCTATCTCTTGCAGGCCTCCCCCCAATAACAGGATTTATACCCAAATGATTAATCCTTCAAGAGCTCTCTAAACAAGAACTCGCCCCCACCGCCACCCTGGCGGCACTCACCGCCCTCCTAAGTCTTTACTACTACCTACGAATTACATATACCATAACCCTCACGATATTCCCAAATAACCTTACAGGCACACCCCCTTGACGTTTACGAACCCATAAAATCACACTCCCCCTAGCTTGCCTAGCTATCGCCACTATCTCTCTACTACCCCTAACCCCCGCTGCAGTAGCTCTAGTAGCCCTCTAAGGAACTTAGGTTAGCAAAAGACCAAGAGCCTTCAAAGCCCTAAGCGGGGGTGAAAATCCCCCAGTTCCTGATAAGGCTTGCGGGGCACTATCCCACAGCTCCTGTATGCAAAACAGATACTTTAATTAAGCTAAAGCCTTTCTAGACGAGTAGGCTTCGATCCTACAAACTTTTAGTTAACAGCTAAACACCCAAGCCAATGAGCATCCGTCTACCTTTCCCCCGCCTGTGAGGCGGGAAGGCGGGGGAAAAGCCCCGGCAGACGGTTAATCTGCTTCTTCAGATTTGCAGTCTGACATGATAAACACTTCAAGGCCTGAAAAGAAGAGGGCTCAAACCTCTGTTCATGGGGTTACAATCCAGCGCTTAACTCAGCCATCTTATCT